AAATAGTGGGTTCCATCGTTTCTATGGTTATTTCTTAAACGGTGAGGTCTTCTCTATACACCGGAGCCTTTACTTCATTTAATCAATCTTATTGGGAACTTGTATAGTTCACACCACACTTTTTGGCTCTACCCCTGAATTACTCAGTAACAGGTCTTTCACACTGAGACCCACCTATACAGTAACGGTATTTAATTATGAAAGTTAGCTGGGTAGCTGACCCTCGTAGTCCGTTCTTGACCGAGTGAGAACTTCATTTTTCTGTTTTTTTTTTTGAATTTCAATAAGATTTCCTCCGCTTAATGGATAACCATTTGCTACCAATGGAGAATTGCTTCTCATCTTAAATTCAGTTGATTGGATTTGCACCAATGGAAACCATAAACTTTCTACACAATAGAGGGATTGATTTGCTTATTTTAGTTTTAGATAGTGAATGGAGTTCCTTCTTCCATTCTATCCTATTCACTGGTACTCATCTTTCATACTGGAAAGCGGTTTTCTTGCTTTTTTTGTGTCAGTTCATGATCTAAACGAGTCGCACATACACCCTAGTACATGTTCCTCGACGCTGAGGACATCCCCGAAGAGCGCGGGTTTTCACGACATTTCGAATTGGCTGTCTTGCATTTCTAAGAAGTTGTTGACTAGTTGGCATATTGAATCATATACGTAATGGGCTGGCTTAGATTGATCCTAACCGGATCATTATGAATTTTTTCTAGTTAAAAATACGAATAGTAAAATCGGAAATAAAACCTCAAATCACGGATTCGCGCAAAATGGATTTTATTTCTCTAATAGAAGTAAGCTCGGAGATAGGATCTCAATTCATGGAAATTCCAAAATATGTTTTCCTGCTATAAGATCAACAAGTCCATACTCTTGGGCTTCTATTGCTGACATAGAAAGGTCTCTTTTCATGTCAGCCTTTATTGTCTCGTATGATTTCAACGTCGTTTTGCAAAAACCATTTATGATGGTGCGGTGCATTCTTTTTATTTCCTCCATTTCCAGGAAAAGGTTTACCTCTTTTTCGTCCAAATAAGGACTAGAGGGCTGATGCATCATTACCCTGATGAGAAAAGGATTCTCTATCTGCTGTGTGAAACGAACAGAAAAGAAAGATAAAGAATAATAGGAAAAAAGATAGAATTGAACAACCGTACGGGCATCGTCTTTTGTGCATTGCATACGGCTCTACAATCAAATTGAAATTGACCCTTACTTTCCATTCAAGAAAGATAAAAATAGAATCTCTCAGCCCCATATGGGTAAATGATCAAATTGCCACCCTTCCTTTCGGAGGAGTTAAAAATACTATGATGGCTCCGTTGCTTTCTATTTTAAAATGGATTCTTTTTTTGTCTTTGATTCAGCAATCCCAAAGTTTCTTTTTGATCCAACCAAAAAAGGAAAAATCTTGTTTTTTTTCGCACTCTTTTTTTTCTAACATAAATATTGTTAAGAGCCCTTCGGTGTGAAAACAAAAAAGTTTGTGACGCTGAATTGGACTCCCGATAGATAATAGAAAATCGGAAATACCTTTTCTCTCATACTACTCTCTCGATACATAATCGAATCTTTTGAAAAAAAAAAAACAATACAAAAATTTTTCATATCGAATTCGAAGTGCCATGCTATTATTACTTAATATTCATATGGCGAAGGCATAGTTTTCTTTTTTCTCTCAAATAAAAAAACCTCATTGGCGCCAAGCGTGAGGGAATGCTATACGTGAATTTCCTCCATTCAGGATAAAACATGCCATTGATGCGGCTATTCCCGTAACTATTGTCTCGACTGGTGCCCTAATAGTCCCTATAGTATCATAAATGGCTATTCCATCTATTACTGATCCACCAAGAGAGTTTATAAAAAATTTAAACTTTTTGCTAGAATCCGCGAGACTGAAAAATATCAAAACACCTGTCATGACATTCGCGAGCTCTGAAGTAATTTCACCGCCTAAAATAAGCATTCTTCGTCGATAAAGTCCGTAGAGTAAGGAAAAATTCTATTCCTTAGAGGACCGTACATGCACCTTTTGATGCATACGGTTCAAAAAACAATTGCGAAAAAAACGAATCAATGTATAGATTCCAGTCCTCTTTCTTTTTTCTTTCCTATTCTTTTTCATAGCAGTTTTTTTCGAACTTCTAACGAAAGGGCTTTTTCTTCGATTTTTCAATAAAGACGAATTTTGACTTCTTTTCTTTCTTATAATAGAAAAATGTCAATAAACTTATCGAATTAACTTCTCATTGATGTATTGTTTCATCGAGATTCAATCCAAATCACGATGGTATTTTCTTGTTCCTGAATGGATCTCTTTCATCTTTTTAGGTTTATGCTCTACTCCGGGTCAAGATCCGCCCGATTTTGATTTGTACATATAGGACAAATCGTCCCATCACCATTTCTTTTTGTTATGACTTTCTAAATAACAAACAGGAATCATTTATGATACACGTAGTAATCATAGATATATTCCCAATTG